CAATATTGTATCTATAATCATGTAGAAAAAAATAGAATAATATCCTCGGGTCTCGAAGGAAAAGGAATCTCCCATATAGAGATTCAAAAAAAAATGGATCTTATCCAGGTAATAATCTATGTGGGATCCAAAAATTACTTAATGGAGAGCCGAACACGAGGAATCGACGAATTACAGACCAATATACAAAAAAAAGAATTTATTTCCGTGAGCAAAAGACTTAACATTGCTATTATACGAGTTGCAAAACCTTATGCACAACCTACTATTCTTGCAGAACATATAGCTCTGCAATTAAAGAATCGAGTTTCATTTCGAAAGGCAATGAAAAGTACTATTGAATTAACTGAACAAGCAGATACAAAAGGAATTCAAATACAAATAGCAGGGCGTATCGATGGAAAAGAAATTGCACGTGTCGAGTGGATCAGAGAAGGAAGGGTTCCCTTACAAACTCTTCGAGCTAAAATTGATTATTGTTCCTATACAGTTCGAACTATTTATGGGGTATTAGGTATTAAAATTTGGATGTTTTTCGATGAGAAATAATAGAACTCTGATAAAAAAAAGCAAAAACAGTTTTATTGTTTTTATTTAAAAAAAAGAAGTCATTCTAATTCTTCATTTTATAGGGTTGAATAAAAATTTCATTTATCTTTTGTAATTTGTAACAATTGCTATGCTTAGTGTGTGACTCGTTGATATTTCTTTAGAATTGGGATTAACAAAACAATAAACATACTGGCTAAATCCCTAACTAATAAAAACTAGAGAACTAATAACCAACTCATTGCTTCGTATTATCGAGATCCGATAAATCAGTTACTATATGATTGATAATTCGTATAGTTGTAGCAACTACATTATGGATTTCTATCAAATAATAAAAGAAAGCGCAATCCAATTATGTATTGTGAATCAAAATAGAATAGAAGGATGTTGATAAGTGGAAAGGTGAGAGAAAAGTATCCGTAAAATAGCAATGATATAGGATTCCAATATGTATGGCCTACCTATTATCTCATAAAAAAGAAAATCAGTGTAAGAAAGCATAAAATTCCATTTATATGAATCAAAATTGGATCAATCATCCAGTTCATAGGATAGGAAAAAATAAATAGAGAGCAAAAAGTCAATAGAGACTGGGAATATTGACTCGGAAACAAATTGAATTAACAGTGAAAGCTCTACTGCATAATTCAGGGCTAGCCATTAATAGAGAAGCTGTGGGAACGACGGAACCTGTGACTGGAGAAAATTTATTTCTAAATAGAATAGAATCCTAATGATTCGTTGGGTGGGATGGCGAAACCAACCAGGAACCAATTTGTTTTTCCGAGAGGTCATGGATTTACCCCTTACGGATCAAACGTATAAAAGAGTTAATATTCGCCCGTAAAGAATAGCTCATTGGATTGACCTCTTTTTTGTTCGGCCGAGCCGATTCAACGAAAGGTTAAAAAAAAACAAGGATTCGGTATAAAAGTGAACGAGATTATTTTATAAATCGAACCAGACATCTTATAAAAATCTATGTCTATCTGTATATACATACAGACTCTCTATTTCCAGATGTATAACAAATACAAAAATGCAATTGTTGATTTTGAGTAAATCAATAAAAAACAAGATTTAGCGTCTTATTGATTAAATATAAGAAATACAGTTGAGCATTTTGCTATCGAGGAGCTGGATGAGAAGAAACTCTCATGTCCAGTTCTGCAATAGAGATGGGTTGGAGAAATACCCGTCAACTATAACCCAAAAAGAACCAGATTCCGTAAACAACATAGAGGAAGAATGAAAGGAATATCTTATCGAGGCAATCGTATTTGTTTTGGTAGATACGCTCTTCAAGCACTTGAACCCGCCTGGATTACATCTAGACAAATAGAAGCAGGCCGACGAGCTATGTCACGGTATGCACGGCGCGGTGGAAAAATATGGGTACGTATATTTCCCGATAAGCCCGTTACAGTAAGACCCGCGGAAACCCGTATGGGTTCAGGTAAAGGATCTCCCGAATATTGGGTATCAGTCGTTAAACCGGGCCGAATACTTTATGAGGCCGGGGGAATATCAGAAACTGTAGCTAGAGTTGCGATTTCAATAGCTGCGTCAAAAATGCCTATACAAACTCAATTTGTTATTGCAGGATAAGGATATTGAAACAAAAAAAAGCAATCCTCGGTTTTCTTTTTTTTTTGTTTCAAATTTCTATTTCTGGACAAAGAATATTTCTTTCTTTTTTCTTTCGCTCTTTGTTTTGTATCAAAATAACAGATTAAAAAATTATATGATTCAAACTCAAAGCTATTTGAATGTAGCGGACAACAGCGGAGCTCGAGAATTGATGTGTATTCGAATCTTAGGAGCAAGTAATCAACAATATGCTAATATTGGTAATATTGTTGTTGCTGTGATCAAAGAAGCAGTGCCAAATATGCCTCTAGAAAGATCTGAAGTAATTCGGGCTGTAATTGTACGTACATGTAAAGAACTTAAACGCGACAACGGTATTCTAATACGATATGATGACAATGCAGCTGTTGTCATTGATCAAGAAGGAAATCCAAAAGGAACCCGAGTTTTTGGAGCGATCGTTCGGGAATTGAGACAATTTAATTTTACTAAAATAGTTTCATTAGCTCCTGAGGTATTATAAATACTAGTTAATGAGATCATTATATATAATGTAAGTAGGATTAAGATATCTAAAATAGATCAATTATAGAAATGATGTCTCATGCATATCTCTTTTTTACGCGAATCCCTTTTTTTTATTCTTTCGTTATTTCTCTTTTTTTATAAAAAAAAAAGAATCAAAAGGAAAGAATAAAAAAAAAAAGAAAACATGTTGATTATATTTTAAATAAGAAGCAATAATAATTCTAATTTGTCATGGGTAGGGACACTATTGCTGATATAATAACTTCGATAAGAAATGCTCATATGGATAAAAAAGGAACGGTTCAGATAACATATACAAATATGACCGAAAACATAGTAAGAATACTTTTACGAGAAGGCTTTATTGAAAATGTTAGGAAACATCAAAAAAATCGGAAAAATTTCTTGGTTTCAACCTTACAACATATAAGGAATAGGAAAGGAACAAATAGAACTTTTTTAAATTTAAAGCGTATCAGCCGACCGGGTTTACGAATCTATTCCAACTGTCAAAAAATACCTAGGATTTTAGGCGGAATGGGAATTGTCATTCTTTCTACTTCTCGGGGGGTAATGACAGATCGTGAAGCTCGACTAGAGGGCATTGGGGGAGAAATTTTGTGTTATATATGGTAATCTCTCTGCTCAGGTGTCTGAATTAGATCTCGATCTGCAACTTCTGATTTCTGATTTCTGAAAAAGAGAGGAAAGGCCGGTTGTCTAATATTATCCCTCCTCCATTAGTTGATACTTCAAGGAGGTTGCCTGGAATGAAAGAACAAAAATGGATTCATGAAGGTTTAATTACTGAATCACTTCCAAATGGTATGTTCCGGGTTCGTTTAGATAATAACGATTTTATTCTAGGTTATGTTTCAGGGAGAATCCGGCGAAGTTTTATACGGATACTGCTAGGGGATAGAGTCAAAATCGAAGTAAGTCGTTATGATTCAACGAGAGGACGTATAATTTATAGACTTCGCAACAAAGATTCGAATGATTAGGTACCTTTTTTTTGATTTCTTTCATGGTAAGAGGGATCGAATTCCAATTCGAGTTCAAAATTTCAAGAAACTAACTTTCTTCCAAAAAATAGATTCGGAGTTTAGGTAAGGAATAAAAAATATGAAAATAAGAGCCTCCGTTCGTAAAATTTGTGAAAAATGTCGTTTGATTCGTAGACGTGGACGAATTTTAGTAATTTGTTCGAACCCGAGACATAAACAGAGACAAAGATAATTTTTATAAAAGGAATTCGTCAAGGGATCCGATATACAAATATAAATGAAATATTTGCTTTAATATCAAATGGCCGTATATTTATGACTCATACTTAATAAGATAAATAAGATATAAGATAAATATAAGATAAGATGAAAAAATATATATATATATGACAAAATCTATACCAAGAATTGGTTCACGTAGAGCTGGGCGTATTGGTTCACGTAAAACTGGACGTAGAATACCAAAAGGGGTTATTCATGTTCAAGCGAGTTTCAACAATACCATTGTGACTGTTACAGATGTACGAGGTCGAGTCCTTTCTTGGTCCTCTGCCGGTACTTGTGGATTCAAGGGCACTAGAAGAGGGACGCCTTTTGCAGGTCAAACCGCCGCGGGAAATGCTATTCGTACAGTAGTAGATCGGGGTATGCAACGAGCAGAAGTCATGATAAAGGGTCCTGGTCTAGGAAGAGATGCAGCATTGCGGGCCATTCGTAGAAGTGGTCTACTTTTAAGTTTCGTACGTGATGTAACCCCAATGCCACATAATGGGTGTAGGCCCCCTAAAAAAAGGCGTGTGTAGAAATTAGAATTGAACATATTTCAAGAGAAATAAATAATGATTTTAAAATAAGATTAATATATAATGATAATGGTTCGAGAGGAAATAGCAGTATCCGCGGTGTCCCCGCGGTGGAAGTGCGTTGAATCAACAAGAATAGACAGTAAGCGCCTTTATTATAGCCGTTTCATTCTGTCCCCACTTATGAAAGGTCAAGCAGATATGATAGGTATCGCGATGCGAAGAGCTTTACTTGGAGAAATAGAAGGAACATGTATTACACGTGTAAAATCTGAGAAGGTGCCTCATGAATTTTCAACGATAGTTGGTATTGAAGAATCAGTACATGAAATTCTAATGAATTTGAAAGAAATTGTATTGAGAAGTAATCTGTATGGAACTCTCGACGCATCTATTTGCGCCAGGGGTCCTAGATATGTAATTGCTCAAGATATTATCTTACCACCCTCTGTTGAAATAGTTGATGCTACACAGCATATAGCTAACCTGACGGAACAGGTTGATTTGTGTATTAAATTACAAATTGAGAAAGGTCGTGGATATAGTATGAAAACCCCGAATAATGATCAAGATGAAAGTTATCCGATAGATGCTGTATTCATGCCTGTTCGAAATGTCAATTATAGTGTTCATTCTTACGGGAATGGGAATGAAAAACAAGAGATACTCTTTCTAGAAATATGGACAAATGGAAGTATAACTCCTAAAGAAGCACTTTATGAAGCTTGCCATAATTTGATTGATTTATTTATTCCCTTTCTACATACGGAAGAATGGAAAATCCATTTAGAGGACAATGCAAACGGGGTATCTTTAGCTCTTTTTACCTTTCATAATGAATTCACTATCGCGAATATAAGGAAAAACAAAAAAAAATTGACGTCGAAACGTATTTTTATTGATCAATCAGAATTGCCTTCCAAGACCTATAACTGTCTTAAAAAGTCCAATATACATACATTATCAGACCTTTTGAATAACAGTCAAGAAGATCTTCTAAAAATTGAACATTTTTGCATAGAAGATGTGAAACATATATTGGACATTATACAGAAACATTTATGATTTGATTTACTTAAAAATCAGGTTTCAATCTATTGAAATTATTTCATCTCTAGAAAAAAGGAGTTTTATATCTTTTTAGTACGTCCCGATCTGTATATTCGTACTAAATCTATTTCTATAATGGAATAGTCGCTTTCAAGCGACTATTCCATTCCCTAGATACATAGTTGTGGTATTTTATTTCATTTTATTTCAAGGTTAAATGAAATCAATTTGAAAAAGACCTAAAGTTAGAGATTTATCAATAGGTAATGTTGCTCCAATACCTAACCAAAGGGCTACTATAGTACCGACTAAAAAGACTGTTGTAGCCACTGGACGGCGAAATGGATTTTGGAATTTATTAACGTTTTCCAAAAAGGGCACTGTCAACAATCCTGCAGGTACTGAAACCATTAAAAGAACACCCAATAACTTATTGGGTACTGTACGGAGAATTTGAAATACGGGAAAGAAGTACCATTCTGGTAATATTTCTAAAGGAGTTGCGAATGGATCTGCTGGTTCACCAATCATTGACGGTTCTAGAACTGCTAAGCCCACGTTACATGCAATAGTACCCAGAATTACTACTGGAAAAATATACAAAAGGTCGTTTGGCCATGCGGGTTCACCATAATAATTATGTCCCATCCCTTTAGCCAATTTTGCTCTTAATACAGGATCGTTCAAATCAGGTTTTTTTGTCATTGGGATAGGCGAATTATTATGGATTCATCCCCCCAGGGAACCGGACATGATAATTTTTCATCATCCGGCTCGAGCAATAATCAAAAAAAAATGGATCCATATCAATTTTCTTAAATCTATATGTCATCCACGCATATACAGGAAACTCTGTGTTAAAAAAAGGTTTACCGAATTCCATTTTTATAGGTAAATGCCCAATACCCAAGTAAGCTTATACATTTGATCATGATCAAGTGCTTTTTGGACCGTCTCACTCCTTGAAATTTTTGTTTATTTTTACACTATCTCGAGTATTCTTACATATAAACATATAAAGGATTTACTTGTTACTAATAAGTCTAGCCCTTACTCTTCCTCAGATCCCTTATTTCACTCCGATAGTATCATAGATCGGAATTGATGCACAGGAAATAAATGCATTTCCATACTATTTTTCCAAGTATATACTATAATATATATTATATTATATATAGTATATTAAATACTATATTATATTATATATAGTATATTAAATACTATATTATATTATATATAGTATATTAAATACTATATTATATTATATATAGTATATTAAGTAGATATGTATATTAAGTAGATATATAGTATCTATATAAATGGAATATAGGTTATATCACATTACTTATTCTACTGGTTCTACTGGATCTTACGGAGCCTGTTTATGCATAACATGATTCGGGTATGATCATAGAAAAGATTCTCCTCAAGTGAACCAGCCTACCTTCTTCTCTGTCTGTAAGGGAATTATGTGGTGGTTAAAACAGAGACACATTTCATTTGGTTGTAAATTCCAATCCAATGTAGCGGATCATATTATATATCTGCACAGCTTAATCAATAGTTCAAGTCACACACTCCCATAATCCATTTATCTTCTCTGAAGAGAATCCGCTTCAACTATGTATACAAAATAAAAGAATATTTCGCAATTCGTTGAGGAAAAAATTTCCAACAAGAATGTCTTATTTTTTTTTCAATAATCCATTTTCGTAGCAATGAAATACTTTTGTTCCTCCCCAAAATAATTATGATCGATTATACATATCTGTAATCTGTTTTTTTCTATAAAGGGCCTGAAATGCCTTGCTTACGTATCATTAAAAAGTGCATTAACATAAATATGGCAGTGAGAAGAGGTAATACAAAAGTGTGTAAACTATAAAAGCGGGTCAGGGTGGATTGACCCACACTAGCACTTCCACGCAGTAATTCTACTAAAGGGGATCCAATTACAGGAATCGCTTCTGGTACGCCTGTCACAATTTTGACTGCCCAATAACCAACTTGGTCCCAAGGTAAGGAATAACCGGTTACACCAAAAGATGCAGTCAATACAGCCAGGATTACACCGGTAACCCAAGTTAATTCGCGAGGTTTTTTAAAACCACCTGTGAGATAAACACGAAATACGTGCAAAATCATCATTAGAACCATCATACTTGCCGACCATCGATGAACCGATCGGATTAACCAACCAAAGTTAGCTTCAGTCATTATGTATTGAACCGAGGCAAAAGCCTCGGTAACGGTCGGACGATAGTAAAAAGTCATAGCAAAACCCGTAGCAACTTGTACTAAAAAACAAGTAAGTGTAATCCCCCCTAAACAATAAAATATGTTGACATGAGGAGGAACATATTTACTAGTTATATCATCTGCGATCGCCTGAATCTCGAGACGCTCTTCAAACCAATCATATACTTTATTGAGATAGGTAAACATAAGAGACCCCCCCTCCGAGAACCATATATGAGAATTTTATCTCGTACAGCTCAAACAAAAACACACAAATACTGGTTAAAACAGATATGTAATAAAATAGAAAGTTTGAAACTTCTTAACTACTTGATTCAATCATTTCTGAGTATACGAAAGAACCAAACTCCCAATCCAATTTTTGATGATAATGCCAAAATATCAAGTTGGCTCATCCATCTTTATGCTGATCGTTACAGGCCTCTTGAATATTCTCTTCTCCTATTTATTAATTTTCTTTTTGATGAATTCTTTTTTTTTTGAAATTCGAATTTACTTTGTTACTATAAATTAATAGGAATTTATAGGAATTCTCTTGTTGAGACCCTATGATTTGATTAAAACCTCAGATTCATACTAGAACCACGATGATTCAATAAAATCCCCAAACCAAAAAGTTCTTTGAGTAAGAACCATTCGATCATCACTTATCAATGAATGGGATAATGGATGTTATGGATAACTAATCCAAATAAATAAAGCTTCTTCAATCTAGTTTAGCATAAAAATGTTTTTGAAAGAAGAAAAACTATTTGTATTGGAGACCCTTTTGCACATTTTTGAAAGTCCGGCTACGAGGTATGAATAGTACGCATGAATCATAGTTCAAATATTTATTGATCTATTCCATATATTCTGTGCTCCAGATACTCGAATAAATATCCGACGAGTCAAAGACCATCTCTATCGAGATGACAGATTTATTTATGTACTATCAATAGGATCAATTAGAACAAGTCACACACTCATATTCCGGAAATACCAAAACAAGGAAATTCCACGATCGAACACCAACCCATAAATTTAGTCTTCAAAAAATTAGGATTGAATGGAAAAGCCCGGATTTTATTGATTTTGATTGAAACATCAGGGCTTCGTAGTTATTATAGACTAACTAATTAAAATCCCATCTAGTATAATAAAACGGAAGAATTGTAAATCTCCAAAATAATGCATAAGAATATCGTAAATAAGGCCATTGCGACTCCCATCAAGGGGGTCGTTCCCCACCGGGGGGCTACTTTACCATATTCCGAATTCAAGGGTTTCAATAAATCCCCTAGACCAGTTTGTCTTGGCGCAGATTTGGAACTATCCTCAACGGTTTGTGTAGCCATAAATCCTATTGTATTGGTTAAGATCTGTTGACTTTGTATACTATTCCGTTATAAATAAACGGATCTTATTGTAACGTAGATCCATCATTCATGGTCTTAAAATTCTATAATAATGGAAATAGCAACTTTAGTCACCATCTTCATATCTGGTTCACTTGTAAGCTTTACAGGGTATGCCCTATATACCGCTTTTGGGCAACCTTCTCAACAATTAAGAGATCCCTTTGAAGAACACGGGGACTAGTTAAAATAACGAACCTCCCAATATAATTGGGAGGTTTCTTATTTTAATTGAAATTGAGATAATCAAAGATCATTTTCTCTTCTTACTTCTTCATTTTCTCTTTTTACTTCTTATTTTACTTCTTATTAGTAGAAATCCTAGGCGGGTCTCGAAAAAAGATAGCGAAAAAAATTATCCCTAGAGTTGATACTAACAGGAATGTATAAACCAATGCTTCCATAGATTCGATCGTGGTTTACAATTATAGCTTACGTACCTGTGGATTTGAAATTAATTCTCGGAAGAAAGGGAAAGAGTCAAAGGAAAGCAATGATCCAAATTCAGACTTTTTCGATACTCTATATTAATATTAGATTATCAATAAAAATTAAAAAGAAATATACATATACCAGAGAAATGTTGTATCAGACTACTTGTCTCCTTGTAGTTGGATCTCCGATTTTTTGGAATGTTCCAAATTCTACTTGATCATCCAAATCTGGATCAATACCAGCAAAAACATCTCTGAACAGGGTTCTAGCGCCATGCCAAATGTGACCGAAAAAGAAGAGCAAAGCAAATGAAGCATGTCCAAAAGTAAACCAACCCCTTGGACTGCTGCGAAAAACACCATCTGATTTCAAGGCGGCACGATCTAATTCAAAAATTTCCCCCAATTGAGCACGTCTAGCATATTTTTTTACAGTGGCAGGATCACTATAACTAACTCCATTGAGTTCACCACCATAGAACTCAACAGTTACACCTACCTGTTCGACACTATACTTTGATTCTGCCCTTCGAAAAGGAACATCTGCTCGCACAATTCCGTCTTCATCTACCAAAACTACTGGAAATGTTTCAAAAAAGGTAGGCATACGACGGACAAAAAGTTCACGACCTTCTTTATCTCTAAAGACGGGGTGTCCTAACCAGCCAACAGCTATTCCATCGCCGTTGTCCATTGAGCCTGCTCTGAATAATCCTCCCTTTGCCGGATTATTACCAATGTAATCATAAAAAGCTAATTTTTCGGGAATTTTAGACCAAGCTTCTGATAAACTCAAATTTTCGGATAGCCCGGCGCTAACTCTTCTATATATTTCTTGCTGAAAGAACCCCTGATCCCACTGATAACGAGTGGGCCCAAATAATTCAATTGGGGTAGTTGCTGAACCATACCACATCGTTCCAGCAACTACGAAAGCTGCAAAAAAGACAGCAGCGATACTACTGGAAAGGACAGTTTCAATATTGCCCATACGCAATCCTTTGTATAAACGTTGAGGCGGGCGGACACTAAGATGGAATAGGCCCGCTAATATACCCAATGTCCCCGCTGCAATATGATGAGAGGCTATTCCTCCTGGAACAAAAGGATCAAAACCTTCTGCACCCCAAGATGGGTTTACAGGTTGTACTTTTCCGGTTAAGCCATAAGGGTCGGACACCCATATTCCAGGACCATACAAGCCTGTTACATGAAATGCTCCAAACCCAAAGCAAGCCACTCCCGCAAGAAATAAATGAATTCCAAAAATCTTGGGCAAATCTAAGGAAGGTTTTCCCGTACGCTCATCTCGGAATATTTCTAGGTCCCAGTATACCCAATGCCAGATAGCTGCTAAAAAGCACAAACCGGAAAGCATAATATGTGACCCGGCTACACCTTCGTAACTCCAAATACCTGGATTCATTATAGTCCCTCCGGTAATACTCCAACCACTCCATGAATTAGTTATTCCTAAACGAGTCATGAAGGGTATAACAAACATACCTTGTCTCCACATTGGATCAAGAACAGGGTCAGAGGGATCAAAAACCGCTAATTCGTATAAAATCATCGAGCCGGCCCAACCAGAAACTAGAGCTGTATGCATTATATGTACAGAAAGCAATCGGCCAGGATCATTCAATACGACGGTATGAACACGATACCAAGGCAAACCCATAGAAAAACCCCTTTATTAAAATGAAAAAAAAAAAATAGACACTATGTGACTTTCTCGCATTGAATTGGAATATGCCATGCACCTTACTCTTCCATTGGATTATCTCAAATCAACAGGTAATATTTATTATTTATTCCGTTCCATTAGTAATAATGGAACAATTCTGTTTGTAGGAGCAAAGATAAACAGATCTATTCTATACCCGATAACTATCAATACGCAACGGAGATTGGATCCACTTTTGGAGCAAATGCAATACAAAAGACTTGTTTATTATTTGGCGATCCGTTCGTTAGATTTTTACTTTATTCAACTTGTTTTACCATAGACACCTTATAAATCTATGTAAAAATAGCATAAACAACAACATTCGACTAGGAAAATGATAAAAATAGGAAGACAATTAAATCTATTGTTACGTTTCCACATAAAAGTAAAGTATAATACTTAACTCTTTTTTCTTTCATTTTATGCCCATTGGTGTTCCAAAAGTACCTTTTCGGAGTCCTGGAGAGGAAGACGCGGCTTGGGTTGACGTATAGTGCGACTTGTCAGACATATTGGGTCATATGGGATTTCCCCGTTCTCTCTCCCGATTGAGATACCCCGCGTCTTCCCCAAGAAAGATTAATTAGAATTATATCATAAACTATTAAGAATTCGGAGCGTGAAGCGCAATTAGATCGATTTATTTGTTTTTGATTTGGGGGATTATTATCAATTCGAAAGATTTATGGTTCGATTAACAATTAACAAGAAAATATATATATATATATTTAGAAATTGTAATATACAGGCTCCGTTCAGAAAATTTCCAATTAGTAATTCTACACAGTTACTACTAGTATCATAAAGAATACTTATTTAATCTTCTAATTATAGAAGCGACTTCAAACTTTTCAATCAATTGAGTAATATGATAAATACATTGTATATTTTGAAAAAGTAAAACATGAGAAACGATGAAAAAAAATGAAAAAAAAAATTGTACAAAAAAAAAGTGGTATAGACAATCTTTGTCCTATATGTGCAAATCCAATTGGGGCAGATCTTTACCCGGAGTAGAAAATAAACCTAAAAAAGAATTGAGGGGGCCCATTCAGGAACAAGAAAATTACATTGTGATTAAACTCTCAATGTGACAATACATCAATGAGAGTTTAATTCGATAAGTTCAATGCATTTTTTTATAGGTTAATAAAAGTAATTGAACTTATCCATTTTTCTTTTAAAATGGAGGAAAAGCCCTCTTTAGCTTGGTTTCTTTCCTTAGTAAAAGCTTTCTACGAAAAAGGGAGCTGTAGTCGACACATTGATTCTAGTTTTCACACAATTTTTTTATATTTTTTTGAACCGTATGCATCTAAAGATGTGTGTACGGTTCCTAAGGGATAAAATTTTGTCCTAATCAACCGACTTCATCGAGAAAGATTACTTTTTTTAGGCCAAGAAGTTGATAGCGAGATCTCGAATCAAATTGTTGGTTTGATAGTATATCTCAGTATAGAGGATGATACTAGGGATCTTTATTTGTTTATAAACTCTCCCGGTGGATGGGTAATCCCGGGAATAGCTATTTATGATACTATGCAATTTGTGCCACCAGATGTGCATACAATATGCATAGGATTAGCCGCCTCAATGGGATCTTTCATCCTGGTCGGAGGGGAAATTACCAAACGTATAGCATTCCCTCACGCTTGGCGCCAATGAGTTTTTTTAAGATAAAAAAAGAAGAAGACTATGCCTTCGCCATACAAAATATGAAAAAAAAAATAAGTAATAATAGCATGGCATTGGGGATTTGATATGAGCAAACCGTTTGGTTTGTTTTTCACAAAATGTGATTATGTATCGAGGTAGTAGTATGAAACAAATGTTACTCCGGATTTGATCTTATGGCTGGGGAATCTGCTTCAGCGTCACAAACTTTTTTGCTTCTACACTTGAAGTATCTTTTCAATATTTATGTTATGAAAGAATACAAAAAAAAATCATTTTTTATTTTTCCTTCCTTTTTCGGATCAGGAAAACACTTTGGGATTGCTGAATTGCAAACAAGATAGATAATAAGATAAAATATCTAAAAGAACGGAACCATCATAGTATTTTTGGATTCCTCCTAAAAAAGGATGGTAAATGGCTTACTGGATCTGATGGATCCTATTTTTCTCTATCTTAAATAGGAGGTAGAGGGGAAACAAAATTTCATAACGGAGCCGTATGCAATGCGCAAAACATGCCTGTACGGTTGCTCAATTCGATCTTTCTTTTTTCTTCTTGTTCTATATTATTCTTACTTTTACAGGAACATGCAAGACAGAAGAACCCTTTATTATCTTATATCATCAGGGTTATGATCCACCAACCTGCTAGTTCTTTTTATGAGGCACCTACAGGAGAATTCATCCTGGAAGCGGAAGAATTACTGAAACTCCGTGAAACCCTCACAAGGGTTTATATACAAAGAACAGGCAACCCATTATGGGTTGTATCTCAAGACATGGAAAGGGATGTCTTTATGTCAGCAACAGAAGCCCAAGCTCATGGCATTGTCGATCTTGTAGCCGTCGAAAATAGCGCGGATTTTCCATAAACTTGCAATCCCGTTTCGAACCATAATTCAAATAAAATAATCTGTGATTTTGTATTTTATACTTTGATTTTGTATTTTATACTTTTTCTTATCCCAGTCAAATTACTAGAAGTTTGAAGTATGAAATAATTCATGATCATCCGGTCAGGATGGATCTAAACCAGCCCATTCGGTATACGATTCAGAATTCAAGATGCCAACTATTAAACAACTTATTAGAAACACAAGACAGCCAATCCGAAATGTCACGAAATCCCCTGCGCTTCGGGGGTGTCCTCAGCGCCGAGGAACATGTATTAGGGTGTATGTGCGACTCGTTTAGATCATGAACTGGAGCAAACAATATGATTTTATCAGTATTAATGATCGGTAGAAATAGCAATAAATAGGATAGAATCGAGGAACCCAGAACCGTATTCACTATCTAAACTAAAAATAGGAATCTATCCTATATTGAAAAGAATTTATGGCCTCCATTGGTGCAAATCCAATCGATTCAATTGGAGTTGAAAAGCAATCCCCCACTGGTAGCAATGGTTATTCATTAAGCGGGAAAGTCGTATTTTAAGGAAGATTTGATTCCGATTCTTGTAAGAACGGCCTAAGAGGGCCAGCTATCTAGCCAACCTTCCTAATTAAATGTCGTTACTGTATGGATAGATCTTCGTTGTGAAAAGAACTATTACTCAATAATTCACGGGTAGAGCCAAAAGGTTTGTGTGAACTATACAAGTTACCAATAACTTTGATTAAATGAGGAAGTAAGGGCTCCGGTGTATAAAGAGGGCCTCACCGTTTAAAAAGTGACTGTAGAAACGATGGAAGCCGCTATTTTTTTTTTAGTAATTTACTACTATTACTTAAATACTTAAAAATACTTAAAACTTTTGACTATTTTTTTATGCCGAATACAATTTATATCGGTCACATTTCTTGTTTGGGGGTAAAATGCCTGAAAAAAAATAGAAAAAAAGAAATAGAAAAAGAGCTGAAAAAATAGAAAATAGTGGTTGGGAAGGTCATAGTAGCAAAAGCCATTGGAATTGATATTTTATACATTGGAATAATTCGTTTTGTTATTAATTATTTAACTAGGGAAGTATAAGAATGACTGAAAGAAAAGAAATCAATTAGTTATTCATCAAAGTTTTATTTGATTCAATGACCAGAATTAGACGAGGATATATAGCTCGGAGGCGCCGAACAAAAATTCGTTTATTTGCATCAACTTTTCGAGGGGCTCATTCAAAGCTTACTCGAACTATTACTCAACAGAAAATGAGAGCTTTAATTTCTACTCATCGGGATAGAGGCCGGAAAAAGAGAGATTTTCGTCGTTTGTGGATCACTCGGATAAATGCTGTAATCCGGGGGGACGGGGTATCCTATAGTTATAATAGATTAATACAAGGTTTGTACAAGAGGCAATTGCTTCTAAATCGTAAAATACTTGCGCAAATAGCTATATCAAATAGGCATTTTTTTTACACTATTTCTGATGAGATTATCAAATCGTGAGAATGCGAATAATTTAACGGAATGATTTAAACGAAATTCCCCGGAGAATGAACTCCGGGAAGGTACAGTATAAATTCATATGCTAATAGAAAGAATGAACCAACACGTTAAAAAAAATTTTCTTAACCGATTTTTGATTTTATATTACGACGTGACAATAAAATCTCTCGTCTTTTTCAAAAAAAAACTTCAATACAAGTTTGAGTTCTAATTCAAGTTTTTTTCTTCAGGAGTAGGCCTACTTTTTTCTGATACTGGGTCCAACAATAGTTCTAGGGATTGACTCAGGTCTCTCAAACTCTTTTTCATTATTAAGAAAAGGTAACAAAGATAAAATACGAGCTTGTTTTATGGCAATAGTAATTAATCGTTGTTGTTTCAAGGTCAATCTGTTCACTCTTTTAGATAATATTTTTCCCTGTTCACTAAGAAATCGACTAATTAAACTCATGTTTCTATAATCAATTCGGTCCCCCGATCCAATTGGTGGGGGCAAACGTCTAGAAAAAGATCGTTTGGATTTACGAAGGGGTCGCTTGGTTTTATCCATAGTTCATTCCTTATCTCTAAAATAGTATTTTATTTGATTTCTTAATTTTTTTATTTTTTTTAGATCCAACAGAAATAAGATTTGATTTCTTTATATCTATATATTTCTTTATATCTATATATTTCTTTATATCTATATATTTCTTTATATCTATATATTTCTTTATATCTATATATAATGTTATTTCTTCCTTGCTTAACTTTACTTCAAAAAGAGACACAACACAGACGCTCTACTAACTACTAACTCTATTTCTTTATCTCTCCGTGAATCGTATGTTTGTGACAATATGGGCAAAATTTTTTTAATTCTAATCGACCGGGTGTATTGTGTCGATTCCTTTGAGTAATATATCTTGAAACGCCCGATGGTTTTTTTTTTTTATTGAAACTATTTCGGGCACAGCTGGTACATTCCAAAAAAACTATTACTCTAGCATCTTTAGCCTTAGCCATAAACCTCCTTCCCATTTTGGATTTACTCAATTCTATTTTTTACCTGAATCAAAAAAAGTAACAAAAAAGAAATCAAAGTTCCTAGCATAAAACCGATTTGGAAAAGATTCCATTTCCATCAATGGAGTAATACTAAGTAATGGTAATACAATTTTTTCGAACTATCAATTATTTTTGAATCTTAGTATTTCATTTACTATTTTGTTTTGTTTTGTTTTGTTTTGTTTTGTTTTGTTTTGTTTTGTTTTGTTTTGTTTTGTTTTGTTTTGTTTTGTGTAGTCTCAAACATCCTGTGCCCAAAAACCACACTTTTCTATTTGTTTTCCACGATTAATTCTATCCTGAGCCCGAGCTTCGCTGGGCTGGGGTTCTATTTCTTTTTTTTTTCATTTGGTTGAAATAAGAAGGAAATCAAAAAAGGAAATTAGTAACAAAGAATTTTTTTGTATCTATAATCTTCTTTACTCTCTTCGATCCCAAAAACTAGAATGAAAAAAAGGGAAATACCAACGCATCTGGGAATAAACGATTGATCTCTATCAACAGACCCGCTAAAGAACCGAACCATAAAGTAGCTAACACAGGTGCCACAGAGAGATATGTTTTTATATCTCGCATTGCAAAGCCTCCCTTTTATTTTATTATTATTATACATATAATATATTATCAGATAGACGCATCTAACTCTATTATTATTATATAGAATAGCAATTTCTATAGTTAGATATAGTTAAAGGTTATTTTTATTTGTACACAAAATTCCTAACTAAAAAAATTATTAGGTAGAATAATCTAGTAAATGAGATCCGCCTGTTATGAAAATTAAAACAGAATTAAAAAAAAAAAGATCTCTTCTTTTCTTACCTAGCATTCCAAAAAAGATTCTTTCTTTATATATGTTTATATGTATGTTTTTTATTCTTATTACTTATTCTTATACACTTATAATAATAGAATATAATATTCTATTATTATAAGTGTATAAGAAACCAAAAAAGAAGAAATGGCAAGAGAAGTGGTATCTCTCTATAGGATATAGGAAATTTTCCTATTGGAAAACAAGACAGGTATTCTGTACAATTCCATTGTACAACTGATGGAAAGGGGTGTAGCGCAGCTTGGTAGCGCGTTTGTTTTGGGTACAAAATGTCACAGGTTCAAATCCTGTCATCCCTACCCTACTACTTCTACTATTAGTATAGTCATCCCTACCCTACTACTTCTACTATTAGTATAGGTAGTAACAGGAAATCTATCGAGGTCAACGCTCAAGTTGAACATATTATTCTATTATTTTAGAATACTGTGATGCATGCTAACTAATAGATTGGGGCGAGATAAGGGAAAAATCCCTTTCTTTTTAGTTCTATCTACTGCCATGCCATAGTAAAGCGCTCTTAGTTCAGTTCGGTAGAACGCGGGTCTCCAAAACCCGATGCCGTAGGTTCAAATCCTACAGGGCGTGATTATATCATGTTCTTATCATTGTTGAATTGCAGTAAAATAACGTTATTAACTTAAATTCAAACTTAAATGGGTTTGACGTGACCTCCTGCAGATTAGATTAAGGAGGATGTCAATTAAAAAAAGAGATGTTAGTCAATCAAAGGTCTAACTGATCGCCGCGTCTGTATTGTAAATATGCAGTTACGAATAATCCGGCCAAAGTAATTGGAATTAAACCTAATACAATTCCAAATAGAAAAACTTCAATCATTTTAATTTGTTTGAAAGGAGAGAGAATCAAAGTAATAGATGTCCCTAAATATTAATAAATAATAATTCCAATCAGCCCTTAAATTTCAATAATAAGCCAAGAATTCAAAATGGATGAAGGATAAAATTAGAGAATACCTTAAAACCCTACAGAAAAGGTTTGTTTATTTGGATTAATTGTTCATTCATTCAATGAATTTCAAATAAGTCGTATCTTGCTAAGACCAATTAATAAAGCGGAAGTTATGCTTAAAGCAGCCATTAAAAAACCAAAATAACTAGTTATCGTAGGCATAAAAGAGCTAAATGAGATATGTTCTATTTTTTACATATGTTTTATAAAGCACTTACCTAAGTTTTCATTTTTGCAATAGAATTTATGAAGACAGGATAAAATGATAAGAAAAAACATTAATTGATAGAATAAGTTCGTTTCAATTGAAACTTCTTGGTTCATCATCTGTCGTGTGGAATCTACTGATTCCTTGATTTAGAATCAATATTTTGATTT